CATGCTTTTTCTCTTTTCTTTTCATGCTTTTTCTCTTAAATCAAAAAAATAAGCAATTCTATAGGTTTGAATAAAAATTTGATTGATGATTTCATATAATTGCTATGCTTAGTGTGCGACTCGTTGGTTTTTTTTTATAGGATAGAATTCCAAAAAAATGGACAGACCCCTACTGTGAACTAATAACTATATAACTAATAACCAACTCATCGTTTCACATTATCTGGATACAAAAAAGCAGTCAAGATATGATATATTGGTCATATCATTGTAGCAACTGAAATCTTTCTTACATAAAGAAAAAAAATAAATCTGATTATGATATAAAAAAAGTATGCAGATAAAGGAAAGGTTGAGAGAAAGAAAGAAAAAGAATATCAATGATATAGGATTCCAATATATGTAAGGTTTATGAGTCATCTCATAAAAGGCAGTGTAATAAAGCATCAATACTGATTCATCCATAAGTATATGAATCTATTCATAGAAAAAAATAAAGAGCCTCGAGCCAATAAAGACTAAAAAGATTGACTCAAGAACAAATTTCATGAGGGGCTCCATTGTAGAATTCAAACCTAACCATTAATTGCGAAGCGACGGGAACGATGGAACCTATGAATACGTAAGATTCTATTGAAAAATGAATCCTAATAATTCATTAGGTAGGATGGCGGAACGAACCAGGGACCAATTCATTTATTCCGAGAATTCATGAGCTAACCCTACAACTAAAATAGATATTGAAAGAGTAAATATTCGCCCGCGAAGGTTTTTATTAGATTACTCAATCTTGTTCGATCCAATATAATAATATGATCAAAGGCAAAACAAAATAAAGATTCGTTAGAAAAAAACCACATTATCTCACTATCTAGAAATAGAAATAATTATCTAGAAAAAAAAAATACATGTTTAAGTATATATCCAAACAAGATATAGAAATTTCTAATAGATTAGATGAAATCTCAAAGAATCCATGATTCCGTATATTTTCATAAAATTCTCAAATTCGAATCGTTTCATTCGCGATGAGCCGGATGAGAAGAAACTCTCATGTCCGGTTCTGTAGTAGAGATGGAATTGAGAAAGAACCATCAACTATAACCCTAAAAGAACCAGATTTCGAAAACAACATAGAGGAAGAATGAAAGGAATATCTTATCGAGGTAATCGTATTTGTTTCGGTAAATATGCTCTTCAGGCACTTGAACCCGCTTGGATCACATCTAGACAAATAGAAGCAGGGCGACGAGCAATGACAAGAAATGTGCGCCGTGGTGGAAAAATATGGGTACGTATATTTCCAGACAAACCAGTTACGGTAAGACCTACGGAAACACGTATGGGTTCGGGTAAAGGATCTCCCGAATATTGGGTAGCTGTCGTTAAACCAGGTCGAATACTTTATGAAATGGGCGGAGTAGCAGAAAATATAGCCAGAAAGGCTATTTCAATAGCGGCGTCCAAAATGCCTATACGAACTCAATTTATTATTTCGGGATAGGAACGTAGAACCAAAGAAAAGAAGTCTTGGGGATAAAAAAAAATTGCAGGTTTCTTTTTGACAAACAATATTTCTTTTTTTTTTACTTCGCCCTTTGGATTAACATTGAAAGAACAGATTCAAAAATGATATGATTCAACCTCAAAGCCATTTGAATGTAGCGGATAACAGCGGGGCCCGAGAATTAATGTGTATTAGAATCATAGGAGCTAGTAATCGCCGATATGCTCATATCGGTGACATTATTGTTGCTGTGATCAAGGAAGCATTACCAAACACACCTCTAGAAAGATCAGAGGTGATCAGAGCTGTAATTGTACGTACTTGTAAAGAACTTAAACGTGACAACGGTATGATAATACGATATGATGATAATGCTGCAGTTGTGATTGATCAAGAAGGAAATCCAAAAGGAACTCGAGTTTTTGGTGCGATTGCCCGAGAATTGAGACAGTTAAATTTCACTAAAATAGTTTCATTAGCACCTGAGGTATTATAAGATGAGATCATACGTAATATAGTTATATTATACATAGTATTTGGATGAAATAGAGTAATTAGTGGATTAGGTTGTATCGGACGCATATCCCTTTATTTAATAACAAAAATATAAAAATTAAAAAATAAATAAAAAATAGCATGTTGATTATATCAAAAATGGGAGGCAACCAAAATTTTAGTTTATCATGGGTAGGGACACTATTGCTGACATAATAACCTCTATACGAAATGCTGACATGAATAGAAAAGGGACGATTCAAATAGCATCCACTAACATCACGGAAAACATTGTTAAAATACTTTTAAGAGAAGGTTTTATCAAAAACGTGAGGAAGCATCAGGAAAACAACAAATATTTTTTGGTTTTAACCCTACGACATAGAAGGAATAGGAAAGGACCCTATCGAACTATTTTAAATTTAAAACGTATCAGTAGGCCTGGCCTACGAATCTATTCGAACTATCAACGAATTCCTAGAATTTTAGGCGGGATGG